CTACTACCGTACTCTCAAGAGGATTAGCTGCTAAAGGTATCTATCCAGCAGTAGATCCTTTAGAGTCAACATCCACTATGCTTCAACCTAGGATTGTTGGGGTGGAACATTATGAAACTGCGCAAAGAGTTAAGCAAACTTCACAACGTTACAAAGAACTTCAAGATATTATAGCTATCCTTGGGTTGGACGAATTATCGGAAGTGGATCGTTTAACCGTAGCAAGAGCACGAAAAATTGAGCGTTTCTTATCACAACCCTTCTTCGTAGCAGAAGTATTTACTGGTTCTACAGGGAAATATGTTGGTCTCGCAGAAACCATTAGGGGGTTTCAACTGATCCTTTCCGGAGAATTAGATGGTCTTCCCGAGCAGGCCTTTTATTTGGTAGGTAACATCGATGAAGCTACCGCGAAGGCTATGAACTTAGAAGTGGAGAGCAAATTGAAGAAATGACTTTAAATCTTTGTGTACTGACTCCTAATCGAATTATTTGGGATTCAGAAGTGAAAGAAATTATTTTATCGACTAATAGTGGCCAAATTGGCGTATTACCAAACCACGCTCCTATTGCCACAGCCGTAGATATAGGTATCTTGAGAATACGCCTCAATGACCAATGGTTAGCGATGGCTCTGATGGGCGGTTTCGCTCGAATAGGTAATAATGAGATCACCATTTTAGTAAATGATGCGGAGAGGGGTAGTGACATTGATCCAGAAGAAGCTCAGCGAGCTCTCGAAATAGCTGAAGCTAACTTGAGTAGAGCTGAGGGTAAAAGACAGGTAATTGAGGCGAATCTGGCTCTCAGACGAGCTAGGACACGAGTAGAGGCTATTAATGTTATTTCGCGCTAGCTGGTCGTTGCATCAAAAAAATCAAAAGAAGTTCTGTTTATACATAATATTTGTATTTCGTCATACAATTAGATACAATCAATTGTAATCTAATGCAACGAGCAAAAAATGCAACGAGCAAAAAAAAAAAAAAAAAAAAAAAAAAAAAAACAAACAAATATGAATAGTGGGGGAGAGGATAATAGGGAAAAGATACAATTACGATACAAAAAAAGAAGGAATAGATCCATAGGTTCCATATCTTGTTATAGATTTCATGCTTCATAGAAATATCGGATCAGATACAGATAGAATCAATCGGCGAATGAAGTAAAATGGATTCATTAACAATTCACAGAACAGAATGGATTCAAAGTGACAAAAAAGAAAGCATTGATTCCCCTTCCATATCTTGCATCTATAGTCTTTTTGCCCTGGTGGATTTCTCTCTCTTTTAATAAAAGTCTGGAACCCTGGGTTACTAATTGGTGGAATACCAGTCAATCCGAAATTTTTTTGAATGATATTCAAGAGAAGAACGTTCTAGAAAGATTCATAGAATTAGAACAACTATTCCTGTTGGACGAAATGATAAAGGAGTACCCAGAAACAAAGATACAAAAGCTTCGTATAGGAATCCACAAAGAAACAATACAATTGGTCAAAATGCACAACGAGGATCATATCCATATTTTTTTGCATGTCTCGACAAATATAATATGTTTTGCTATTCTAAGTGGTTATTATATTCTGGGCAATGAAGAACTTGTCATTCTTAATTCTTGGGTTCAGGAATTCCTCTATAACTTAAGCGACACAATAAAAGCTTTTTCGATTCTTTTATTAACTGATTTATGTATCGGATTCCACTCGCCCCATGGTTGGGAACTAATGATTGGTTCGATATATAAAGATTTTGGATTTGCTCATAACGATCAAATTATATCTGGTCTTGTTTCCACTTTTCCAGTCATTCTAGATACAATCTTGAAATATTGGATCTTCCATTATCTAAATCGTGTATCTCCTTCACTCGTAGTGGTTTATCATTCAATGAATGAATGAAGGACTCGTTTGATCTGGCGATATCAATCAAATCCGAATGTTACTTCGTATATACTCACTCTTTATACTTCTACTCGTCTAGAGGATTCCTCCTATATTTCAGTAGAATTATTCTATTCTAGTACAATGGCAGAATCGTGGATAGGGAACTATACCAGCTACCTACCTAATTTATTGTAGAAATTTCCGGGATCAATAATTGGACCATGCAAAATAGAAATATTTTTTGGGGGGTAAAGGAACAGATGACTCGATTCATTTCCGTATTGATCATGATCTATGTAATAACTCGGACATCTATTTCAAATGCATATCCCATTTTTGCGCAGCAAGGTTATGAAAATCCACGAGAAGCGACTGGGCGTATTGTATGCGCCAATTGCCATTTAGCTAATAAACCCGTGGATATTGAGGTTCCACAAGCTGTGCTTCCTGATACTGTATTTGAAGCAGTTGTTAGAATTCCTTACGATGTGCGGCTGAAACAAGTTCTTGCTAATGGTAAAAAGGGGGCCTTGAATGTAGGGGCTGTGCTTATTTTACCCGAGGGATTCGAATTAGCTCCTCCCGATCGTATTTCTCCTGAGATGAAAGAAAAGA